CGAAAAATTGAGCGTTTCTTATCACAACCCTTTTTTGTAGCCGAAGTATTTACCGGTTCTCCGGGGAAATATGTTGGTCTAGCAGAAACCATTAAAGGGTTTCAATTGATCCTTTCCGGAGAATTAGATGCTCTTCCTGAACAGGCCTTTTATTTAGTAGGTAATATCGATGAAGCTACCGCGAAGGCTATCAACTTAGAAATGGAGAGCAATTTGAAGAAATGACTTTAAATCTTTGTGTACTGACCCCTAATCGAATTGTTTGGGATTCAGAAGTGAAAGAAATCATTTTATCTACAAATAGTGGTCAAATTGGCGTATTACCGAATCATGCTCCTATTGCTACAGCTGTAGATATAGGGATTTTGAGAATACGCCTTAAGGACCAATGGTTAACGATGGCTCTGATGGGCGGTTTTGCTAGAATAGGCAATAATGAGATCACTGTTTTAGTAAATGATGCGGAAAAGGGTAGTGATATTGATCCACAAGAAGCTCAGGAAACTCTTGAAATAGCAGAAGCTAGTTTGAGAAAAGCTGAAGGAAAGAGACAAATAATCGAGGCAAATCTAGCTCTCCGACGAGCTAGGACAAGAGTCGAGGCTGTCAGTGCAATTTCATAACTAGTTGGTTCGTTCAAATAATCAAAAGAGTTTCTGTTTCTAAACCCTATTTTGATTGCATTCACTCGACAGAATCCAATCAAGCAGAATCCAATTTTGATATAACGCAATTCAAAAATGAAATAAATAAAAATAAAAAATCTATAAAAAGAGAAAAGGGTGGGGCAAAAAACTTATTAGATACCGGAGTCAATGGTATCTAATAAGTTCTACCTACTATTGGATTTGAACCAATGACTCCCGCCGTATGAAAGCAATACTCTAACCACTGAGTTAAGTAGGTCATTTATCATCCCAAAAAGAACCAAATGGAACCCATCCCGTCGATGGATTATAAATATCATATTCCTTATAAGCAATAATAATCGAACCAATACCACTCAAAAATTCAAAAATTTAGGATGTTGGATCATAGAATATTCATCTTGACAACAAATTATATACATGATAAAATATGCATCACAAGCACTAAGGGCTATAGCTCAGTTGGTAGAGCACCTCGTTTACACGCGCGCCAATGTTTTTTCAGGGGAATCCACCATACAATCCAAAAAATGGATCTTATTGAGAAATCTACGTCTTACTCTATAATAACTTTAAGAGAACAATAGCCTGACGAGAGGTTCGGTCCTATTTGAGTGCCCTTTTAGGTACCAAACAGGCCCCATCTTGAGATATTGATAAGGTGAATACCCGTATATTCAATGCCAGGCATAATGAGTATAAGGCCCTCAAAAAATCTCTTTTCGTCCTATGAACTTGAAGGTGTATGAAGTTTCATATTGGATTTTTTAAGCCGAACGATAGAGACTTCATTTAACTTCAAATTCGAGGCCAAAGGCAGACCTACGTCAAAATAACTTCACCCTTGAAACACTTTGGGAGTGCTCCTGAATTAGAATCCCAAATAATGAATCAGAGCACATAGAGCCATCTCCTTATCTTATTTTTCTGTCAAGAAAAAATATGGCGGATTGGCTGATATTTCTATCAGTTAATGAAAGAGCCCAATGCAAAAAAAATGCATGTTGGGTCTTTGAAACAGTTCATATCATTTTGATAATAATAAGTTTGGTCTGTTTTACCGAGAAGGTCTACGGTTCGAGTCCGTATAGCCCTATAAAAAAATGAATAAAATTCATATTTTCATTTGAAATAAAAAATTGTATAATTTTGATTTCTTCATTCTTGTTTGTTGCTTGTAACTGACCGGTTGTTTCATTGAAACAAAATTTGTCCTAAAAACTCACTCACGAGAATCGTTTAAAGCAGAACAGAAAAGCCAAAAAACGGATTTCAAGGGATCGAATCCATTTTTTTCCAAACAAACCAAACCTTAGTCATTAATCATCGGAGGGAAATTCCATATGAATATGAATTTTCCTGCCCACAATCAAGGGGTTAAGCCAGTGATACTCCTTTTCTTTGGTATACCTTACCAATACCCGGCGAAGACCACCAAAACAAAAAGGGGGGTGGTCTTCTTTTTCTGTATTCAATCAAGAGACAACCCCACCCAGATCTAATAAACGGAATATACCAACACTAAGATTAAGATATTCGAAATCCTGAGATGGAAATACCTACCCATTCTCGTACATTTGAATACTTGTTCTATTCTAAATTACTAAGAAAAAAACCCCCCGACTCTATTCCTAAAAAATGAAAAAATCAAAATATCGAACTCACATTTTGATAAAGAAAATTCAAATAATCAAAAGAATAATAAATTCGAAATTCTTAAACACAAAATAATAATTCTATTTGCTTTCTTTAGGAAGAATCCTGGGCGAAAACAAGAAAATTTGTCTAAGTGTAACATCTAGAGTTATACTAACTAAAGCAATTAAAGAAAATTGAACTCAAAAAATGAAGTA